AAGAAATCCACCGGAATAATTTAAATGGAGTTCCCCGGAGAATGAACTCCGGGAAGGTAGAGTAGAAATTAGTATTAGTATAATAAAATATGATAAAGTGATAAAGTCGTCAAAATGAGCGAATGCGTTCAATAAAAAAAAAAGATTTCTTCTTCTTCCCCGATTCTTTTTTTTTTTTTGTCTTACGACACGACAATCAAATCCGGATTCTCCGATTTTTCGAACAAAACATCAATCGGCGTTTGAGTTCGGATTGGAATTTTGATTCAATTGAAGAGTAAGCCTATTTATTTCTGGTTCTAAGACCAGTAGTTCTAGCGGTCGACTCAGTTCTTTCAAATTGTTTCTCGTTATTAAGAAAAGGTAACAAAGATAAAATACGGGCTTGTTTTATAGCAATAGTAATTAATCGTTGTTGTTTTAAGGTCAATCTATTCACTCGTCTCGATAATATTTTCCCTTGTTCACTAATAAATCGACTAATTAAACTCATGTTTCTATAATCAATTCGATCCCCCGATTGGATCGGGGGCAAACGCCTACGAAAAGATCGCTTGGATTTAAGAAAAGGTCGCTTGGATTTATCCATGGTTTGTTTATTCCTTATCCCGAAAATCCTATTTCGGTCAAATCACAATCACAAATGAATTAAGAAATAGGATTTGGTTTGTTTATATATAGATTTGTTTCTATTTAAACATATGTTATATATATAATATGTCATTTTTCCTGTTCCTTGGAAGGGTGACACACAGGCACTCGGTTCGATCTATTTCTTTATCTCCCCATGAATCGTATGTTTGTAACAATAAGGACAGAATTTTCTCAATTCCAATCGACTAGGTGTATTGTGTCGATTCTTTTGAGTAATATATCTGGAAACGCCCGTTGATTCTTTATTAACACCGTTTCGGACACAATTGGTACATTCCAAAATAACCGTTACTCGGACATCTTTACTTTTGGCCATGAACCTCCTTTGGGTTTTTGATTCACTCAACTCTTCTATTTTTTCGATCCGAAGCGAAGAAGAAAGGAACGAAAAAAAAAAAAAAAAGAAGTTGCTAACTCGAAATCCAATTCAAATTAATTATGAAAGATTTCGTTGCAACGAATAGTAAATAAAAATAATAAGTAATACAATGATTTCTAACTCTATTTAGAATTGCAGTACAGTATTTTATTTAAGTATCTTGTATGATACCGTTACCCTAGACCCACATTTCCATTTTCGTTCTCACTCTATTATTAATTATTAAGTTAATTCGAGCCTGAACCCGAGTTTCGCTGAGGTTGAATCCACTTTTATTCTTTCTCTTTCCTACCTTTCTAAAAAAAGAAAAAAGAGAGGGAGAGTAATTAGTCACAGATATTTGATTGTATCTCTAATCTTCTTCAACCCTTCCCATGTCAATAACTAGAATGAAAAAAAAGGGAATGTCAACGCATCCGGGAAGAAACGATTAATCTCTATCAATAGACCTGCTAAAGACCCGAACCATAGAGTACTTAGTACCGGTGCCACGGAGAGATATGTTTTTAGATCTCGCATTGAAAATTCTCCTTCTTTATTGTAATACATAATGGTAATACATATATGATCAGATGCATATGTAGTTAAGGACTACTTGTATTTGTACGCGGAATCCCTAATTCAAATTGAAATGTACAATGATTCGGCGGATAAAATTTTGTTTCCTTTTCTTATTTATTAAAAGAGAAAAATACGTCCCTTTCTTCCTGAGCATTCCCGAAAACTATTCATTTTTTTTTTTTACGGTGGATTTCATATTTCATATGTATATAAATCTTTTATTATTATTATATGTTATATGATATGAGACCAAAAAAAAAAAAGAAGAAATGACAAGATAAGTTGTGTATATTAATGGAAGAAATAACGATATGGAAAACAAGACAGGGATTCTTTACAATGACACTGTAGACCAATTGAAAGGGATGTAGCGCAGCTTGGTAGCGCGTTTGTTTTGGGTACAAAATGTCACGGGTTCAAATCCTGTCATCCCTACCTATTACTTCTCCTCTGAGCAGTAACGAGGGATCAATTGAGATCGATTAAATTGGACATACATAATCTTTCATTTTATGATACTATATATGTATGATAGTATATGCATGCAAGATGTATGGGGGTTACAAAAAGAATCACAGTCTTCTCTATTGTGATAAGAAAGCGCTCTTAGTTCAGTTCGGTAGAACGTGGGTCTCCAAAACCCGATGTCGTAGGTTCAAATCCTACAGAGCGTGATTCCATTCTTGTTAGGTCAAATTCAGATTGCTGTTCAAGTTAGTGAAGTTATTTCAGTGTAATTTGACCTCCTGTGGATTAAAGAAAAGAAAAGAGGAGGTCAATCAAAAAAAGAGATGTTAATTAATCAAAGGTCCAACTGATCACCACGTCTGTATTGTAAATATGCAGTTACGAATAATCCAGCCAAAGTAATAGGAATTAAACCTAACACGATTCCAAATAGAAAAA